AGGTAATGTCAGAATTTTATATTTCTAGATATAATTCCTTCATCTATTCACTTGATCTTTTTTCTATCCATCTTATATCAATAAGATAGATTAAGGGGCAGTAGTAGAGAAAGTTATACAAAGCTATATACGAGTCATCCCCCCCTCGTTTTTTGTATTTCATTGATTGAATTTGAATTTCGTTTGATTAAGACGAAGTTCCGTAAAAACCTCCGCTTTCTTTGAAATATCATGAACAGTTCCTGTAGGTTGAGCTCCTTTTTCAAGGAAATATAGAATAGCAGGAACATTTGAATAAGTTTGATTCTTTATCGGATCATAAAAACCCACTTTCCGAAGATCTCTTCCTTCTCTTCGGGATCGAGCATCAATTGCAACGATTCGATAGACGGCTCATTGGGATAGATGTAGGTGAACAATACCCCCCCCCCCTAGAAACGTATAAGAAGTTTTCTCCTCGTACGGCTCGAGAAAAAATGATTCAAAGTTATGTCGATGTATAGAATTCCAATGGCAAATAGATCTATAAAATCATCAAATTCATTAGACTATGATTTAATTTAAGTCCTTTTTTTTGTTCTTCTTTCCCCAAAAATATAAAATCATTCGTACTCATAACTCAAGTTGGATAACTCTCAAATAGCTCAAAGGACAACCCTTAGGCATTTCATTTATTGAGCGGTCTCTAACCCCCTTTTTGTTTGTCTCGTTTAAAATCTATTGTATTCGTCATTCTGATCCTAATCCTAGTTTTTGAGACAATTGAAAACGGCGTTTCCTTGTTCCGGGATCCTTTATTTCTGTTTTAAATCATTGGGTTTAGACATTACTTCGATGATCCTTAATCCTTTCAAAATGGCAGCAACATACCTTTTTTTTGTGATTTATTTTTATCAAAGAATCATACGAACGGTTGATTCCCGCACGATACACTTTTGATTGAAAGTGTTCTACAAATTCAAACAAATTTTCTTTTTGGATTTTAAACTTGCTTGAATTGTATCCTTTCGTCTATATCGAAGATATACTTACAAAGTATTTCCAACTTCTTGATTGGCACTAACCCTAGATCCTTGCCCCCGAGAAATGAATCAATACTTTCTACTCGAGCTCCATCATGTACTATTTACATTACAACCCAACAAAAAAAGAAAAGAGGGGTTCTTCTAGTGGAGCAGAACAAACGATGTCGAGCCAAGAGCACCTTCATTCCTATATAACTATATAATAAAATTTGAATATAAAAAAATGGTGGGTGTAAAAATCCACAACTGATCATGTCCTTCAAGTCGCACGTTGCTTTCTACCACATCGTTTCAAACGAAGTTTTACCATAACATTCCTCTAGTTTGGAGCCGGTATGTAATTGATTCAATTATGGAACCATGAATAGTCATTGTTTTAGTCGGTACATAGTAATCTATACTTGTTTCTTTTTTTTTATGGATGTGTAGATATTTTTCTGAAGATGTCTCATCAAGAATTCAACTTAATCCCGTATTTTATTGTATGAATGCAACATTTTTTATTAGATTTTCTTATATCTATAATCTAGATAGATTATATATCTATAAAATGATTTATATTTTTATATCTTTTATACCTATAAAATTACATATAAATATAAAATTAGATATTCTAATATCTATAATTTATCTATAATATATCTATAATATATAAATAGTATAATAATAATAGAATATCTATAATTATATATATATTATTATAAATATTCTAAAATAATTATAGATATGATAAAATATAATATTATTATATATTTTATAATACATAATATAATAGACATTTATATTTATATATTTATAAAAATTTTTATAAAAATCAAATTTATATAAAAATAAAAGGATACAAATATAAAATAAATGAGTTATTTTTGAATCTGCATCTTCAAGTGACACAATAGGATAGATTCATCAATCTAATACTTCTTCAAGTACGAAAGACTAATCTAATAATAAATCATTACAAATATTTAATTGAAAAAATTGACTACTTCGACATCATTACATCATTATTTGAGTTGAATAAAGTTTTACAAACAATAAAAAAAACCGCATTTGATCCTTATAAATAAGAGAGATAAATCCATGTTTCGTTTTGAACTGAACCAACAATGATTTAAAGCAAATAGATAGATCAAAAACAAATCCAATTTCTCTTCGTTTTTTTTCGTGAAGAAGATTTAGATCGTTATTCTTTCATATGATTGATAAAATAAGAACCGAAAGAATAGGAGATTTCTGTATCTTAGACTGAACAATTGTTACTGGAAGTAATTATGGATATTCTATGTGAAATATTTTAATTTAAAAAATTTTAAAGATCATAAATCTTTTTCACGAAAATCGAAACCTCATTGTCGCTGAAATAGAACGATAACAAATACATACATCTCAAAATTTCCTTCCTCATTTTTTAGGTATTTTGTTATATTTTGTTTGACTTGAGGTTCAGTAATCTTTCTGTAATTTTTCCATAAGAATCTTCCCATAAAGTAAAAAGTAAATAGAATGTATGAATTGCCCCGTCTGAATTGTTACATAGATTTACAATAATAGATTTACAATAATTCATTAGAGCCAAAGACGAAATACCTAAAACTGAGGTTCAAAGAAAATGGATTTGTTACATATGTAACTTGATTGTTTGTTAATGAGATTTGTACAGACACCGATATTGAAATTGATACCTTCCACTACTGATCTATTTACTGATCTATTTCACAAATAATATGGGATGATGAATCATAAATAAAAAAAAAGATCCTCTTTTACGGGATGCTAGACTATCTTGTCTAGGTACAAAGCCAAACGAGTCTTTGTTCCTATTTTTATTTGAGTTTCCCCTAACCTAGCCTTAAGAGACTTAATCCCATTAATTGAATTCCATTAGTACCAAGAAAACCCTCTTGTTTATTTTTTAATAAAACAATCCACAGAGAATTAATAATTAATAATTAGGCTACCTCATTTAAGGGATAGGGAATAATAGATAGGGAATATAGAGGCTTTTCTTTCGGATTTCGATCTAGAATGCATCATTGAGAATGCAAATGGATATGAGACGTAAGGTTTTTCTAAGTAACTAACCTTCAATATGAAGGGGATGGGCATAGAATCAAAGGCCCCTCCGACTTTTAAAGCAATCTTTATTCTGATATAATTGGTATGCTCTGGGACGGAAGGATTCGAACCTCCGAATAGCGGGACCAAAACCCGTTGCCTTACCACTTGGCCACGCCCCATTTAGATTTCTAGTCGACACTAATAAACACTAATATTGTTATTAGTCGTTCGTCAATTCCAGTCCAAATATTTATGGAATAGATTAGATTGTTGCTAGGATTTTGACACGTATAGACATAGAATTAAACTGAATTTATTGATCATTACATATAATTCAATTAAGATATTTATGAAAGTATGATTTCTTCTATTCTCTTTTGAGACTTGAAGTATTCTTGATTGGGTGAGTTAAAAGAAAAAGAAGGATTTTTTGGTCTACCCTACTTTATTCTTTTTTCCCTTATATCAATACCATATCAATAACTCAATCAAAATTCAATTATCTCCAAGAACAAAATGTTTGTTATGCTTAATATCTTTAGTTTGATCTGTATCTGTCTTAATTCTGCCCTTTATTCGAGTAATTTTTTCTTCGCCAAATTGCCCGAAGCCTATGCTTTTTTGAATCCAATCGTAGATGTTATGCCAGTCATACCTCTGTTCTTTTTTCTCTTAGCCTTTGTTTGGCAAGCCGCTGTAAGTTTTCGATGAAATATTTAATACTGCCCTAGAAAAATTCATGATTTCTTCGAGAAAAAAAATTCTAACAATTGATAAGATTAGAAAAATCTTAGATTATGAACCCTCAATTAAAACATTGAAAGTCAAAGTATCGGATAGTCGCAATAAATCTGTATCACCTCATTCTAACCCTTTCCTTTTTCCAGTGAAAGGCACTATTAATTAGGGTCCCCCACAATATCTAATTGTGGGTATGAAAGAAAATTTTGGCAATGAAAGACTCTTAATTACAAATGATTTTTTGAAAATGCTTTTCCATTTCTAGAAACTACTTCTCATGTCTTGGTGTCAAAATAGGAGTCAAAATAGGATATGTGGTATAAAAATGGAAAATCTATTCTCTTTTTCCCAAAAAATGATCTTGGAGATTGTGTAATGCTTACTCTCAAACTCTTCGTTTACACAGTAGTGATATTCTTTGTTTCTCTCTTCATCTTCGGATTCCTATCTAATGATCCGGGACGTAATCCTGGGCGTGAAGAATGAAGAATAAAAAATAAAGGCATTTTCCTTACTTGATTTTCAAATTTTCTTCGGATTTTATCTATTCCACACCTTTAACTATGAAAAAAGAAAAAGGGTTCGAGAAATTCGAAAGATAAATAAAATATCAATTCATCAATGGAAACGGAAAGAGAGGGATTCGAACCCTCGGTACGAATAACTCGTACAACGGATTAGCAATCCGCCGCTTTAGTCCACTCAGCCATCTCTCCCATACATAAAGTAAAGATTGAAAAAGTCTTTCTTTATCTTTCTTTATTATTTTTTTATCTCTTTTTATTATATAGATATATACAACTTTTATCAGCAATTCCAATTCCATAAAGTAAGGGCTCGAAAAATATATTTCCAATAGAAATATAGAAAAAAAAAAAAGAATCTTTCTTTGAGTTTGTTCAAAAGGGCCTTTTTATTTTATTCCCACGGCCCGGATAGGTACTGACCTATCCAGGCCCTTTTTTGTTCCAATGAATCATAGATAGAAAAAAATTTATCTGATTTGAAAACAAAAATGCTTGTTATTAAAGCAACAACAATAATAAGAAGAACTATTTCCATTCCTATGATATAGAGTCAAAATAGAATCCAAATGTGAGTTCTTCTTATTATTTTATAATTCTTTTTTTCTTGTTTTTTTCTTTACTATTTACATTTACTTTGCTGGACTAAAAA